CTTGCGGATCCATGAAACAACTCTCAGAAATCTTTTTCCCTTTTGGAAGATACAGGAGCGAAACAATCAACCTATTTCTATTGGAAGACCAAAAAGATTCTTCCAATGTCTCCTTTCTGGGTCCAATGGAATTCATAGGTATAGGAAGAAGCCCCATCAAATAGAGATTTTTTCTTTCGACCATCTTTCGATTGTTAATACGAGATATAAGGACCACTACTACAAGCAGTACTACACCTTTGATCGTGAAATATCGATTGCTTGTTGCACCCTGTGAATCACGTGAAAGTAGGATACTCCAAATTCGGGGGTCAAAGAGTTTCATAAAACGTTCTTGGTGGAAAAAAATGTGAGTGAAAGATCCCGCTGAATCGAATTTGATCCATGAATCTAAGAAATAGTGAGAATTCTTGATCTCTCTCAATATCTCTCTCAATTCGAATATCCAGGATTTGAATTGATGTCGTTTCATTGATTCCTCCTAAAGATTTCATTTCAATTGGAATTTGGTTATTCACGATGTACGATGATCCCTGTTAAGCATCCATGGCTGAATGGTTAAAGCGCCCAACTCATAATTGGCAAATTCGTAGGTTCAATTCCTGCTGGATGCACGCCAATGGGAACATTCAATAAGTCTATTGGAATTGGCTCTGTATCAATGGAATCTCATCATCCATACATAGCGAATTGGTATGGTATATTCATACCATAACATATGAACAGTAAGAACTAGAATTCTTATCGATACTGGAACTCATAGGGAAGAAAATGGATTTATGGATGGAATCAAATATGCAGTATTTACAGAAAAAAGTATTCGGTTATTGGGGAACAATCAATATACTTCTAATGTCGAATCAGGATCAACTAGGACAGAAATAAAGCATTGGGTCGAACTCTTCTTTGGTGTCAAGGTAAGAGCTATGAATAGTCATCGACTCCCGGGAAAGGGTAAAAGGATGGGACCTATTATGGGACATACAATGCATTACAGACGTATGATCATTACGCTTCAACCGGGTTATTCTATTCCACCTCTTATAGAGAAAAGAACTTAAAGCAAAAGACTTAATAACACGGCAATACATTTATACAAAACTTCTACCCCGAGCACACGCAATGGAGCCGTAGACAGTCAAGTGAAATCCAATCCACGAAATAATTTGATCTATGGACAGCATCGTTGTGGTAAAGGTCGTAATGCCAGAGGGATCATTACCGCAGGGCATAGAGGGGGAGGTCATAAGCGTCTATACCGTAAAATCGACTTTCGACGGAATGAAAAAGGGATATCTGGTAGAATCGTAACCATAGAATATGACCCTAATCGAAATGCATACATTTGTCTCATACACTATGGGGATGGTGAGAAGAGATATATTTTACATCCCAGAGGGGCTATAATTGGAGATACCATTGTTTCTGGTACAGAAGTTCCTATATCAATGGGAAATGCCCTACCTTTGAGTGCGGTTTGAACTATTGATTTACGTAATTGGAAGTAACCAATTAGGTTTATGACGAAACCTAGAAATCGATCACTGATCCAATTGGAGTACCTCTACGGGATAGACCTCAACAGAAAACTGTTGAGTAACGGCAGCAAGTGATTGAGTTCAGTAGTTCCTCATAGAAAATTATTGACTCTAGAGATATGGTAATATGGAGAAGACAAAATTGTTTGAAGCGCGCACAGAACCGGAAGCGCCCCTTGTTTCAAAGAGAGGAGGACGGGTTATTCACATTTCATTTGATGGTCAGAGGCGAATTGAAAGCTAAGCAGTGGTAATTAGAAAGACCCCCCGGGGAAAAATAGAGATGTCTCCTACGTTACCCGTAATATGTGCAAGTATCGACGTAATTTCATAGAGTCATCCGGTCTGAATGCTACATGAAGAACATAAGCCAGATGACGGAACGGGGAGACCTAGGATGTAGAAGATCATAACATAAGTGATTCGGCAGATTTGGATTCCTATATATCCACTCATGTGGTACTTCATCATACGATTCATATAAGATCCATCTGTCTAGATATCATCATATACATCTAGAAAGCCGTATGCTTTGGAAGAAGCTTGTACAGTTTGGGAAGGGGTTTTGATTGATAAAAAAGAAGAATCTACTTCAACCGATATGCCCTTAGGCACGGCCATACATAACATAGAAATCACACTTGGAAAGGGTGGACAATTAGCTAGAGCAGCAGGCGCTGTAGCGAAACTGATTGCAAAAGAGGGTAAATCGGCCACATTAAGATTACCATCTGGGGAGGTCCGTTTGATATCCAAAAACTGCTTAGCAACAGTCGGACAAGTGGGTAATGTTGGGGTGAACCAAAAAAGTTTGGGTAGAGCCGGATCTAAGTGTTGGCTAGGTAAGCGTCCTGTAGTAAGAGGAGTAGTTATGAACCCTGTAGACCATCCCCATGGGGGCGGTGAAGGGAGAGCCCCAATTGGTAGAAAAAAACCCACAACCCCTTGGGGTTATCCTGCGCTTGGAAGAAGAAGTAGGAAAAGGAACAAATATAGTGATAGTTTTATTCTTCGTCGCCGTAAATAGGAACATTGAAAATCGAATTTTTGGAATTGGAAATAATATGAT